AATGAATTGCCTGATAAAAAGGATTACCTTGATAGGGTAAATCATAAAGATTTAATGCTTTATTCATTATATTTAATAGAATTAAACTATTTCTAAAAGTATCAAAAACTTTTGTGCATCATACACTAAAATATAAAAAGATAAGCTAATTAAGCTATTGGGTTCATACCCCACTTATAAAGGTTATAATCCTTTTCTTTTTAATCAAAAAAATTTCAAATAATATTTTTTTAATTATACTAATTTTTGGGTCATTAATTACTATTTCAGCTAATTCTTGACTTGGAGCTTGAATAGGTTTAGAAATTAATTTACTTTCATTTATCCCCCTAATAAATGAAAGTAAAAAAAATTTAATAACCTCTGAAAGAAGTTTAAAATATTTTTTAACACAAGCTTTTGCTTCCTCAATTCTATTATTTGCTATTATTTTAATAATAATATCTTTTAATTTAAATTGAATAAATAATAATTTTTATGAATTATTAATTTTATCAACATTATTATTAAAAAATGGAGCAGCTCCTTTTCATTTTTGATTCCCTGGAGTTATAGAAGGATTAAGTTGATTTAATGGATTAATTTTAATAACTTGACAAAAAATTGCTCCTTTAATATTAATTTCTTATAATATTAATTATATATTTTTTATAATTACTATTATTTTATCAATAATTATTGGAGCTTTAGGAGGATTAAATCAAACTTCTTTACGGAAATTAATAGCTTTTTCTTCAATTAATCATTTAGGATGAATATTAATAGCAATATTAAATAATGAATTATTGTGATTAACTTATTTTATTTTTTATTTTTTCTTATCAATATCAATTGTATTATTATTTAATAATTTGAAATTATTTCATTTTAATCAAATTTTTAATTTTTCAATAATAAATCCAGTTATTAAATTTTTTTTATTTTTAAATTTATTATCATTAGGAGGATTACCTCCATTTTTAGGATTTTTACCTAAATGATTAGTTATTCAAAATTTAGTAGAAACTAATCAATTATTTTTATTATTTATTTCTGTTTGTTTAACATTGATTACTTTATATTATTATTTACGAATATCTTATAGTATTTATATATTAAATTTTAATAAAAATTCTTGAATATTAATAAATTACTCAAATAATAAAAATTTAACTTTAATTTTAACTATAAATTTTTTTTCTATTATAGGATTAATAATTATTTCATTTATTTATTTAATTTTATAATAAGAATTTAAGTTAATTAAACTAATAGCCTTCAAAGCTGAAAATATTTGTATTACCCTTTTAATTCTTAAACTTTAATAATTAAAAATTATTCCTTCAGAATTGCAGTCTAATATCATTATTGAATATAAAGTTTGATTAAAAAGAATTATTCTTATATATAAATTTACAATTTATCGCCTAAACTTCAGCCATTTAATCGCGACAATGGCTTTTTTCTACAAATCATAAAGATATTGGAACCTTATATTTTATCTTTGGAGCTTGAGCTGGAATAATTGGGACTTCTTTAAGTTTACTAATTCGAGCAGAGTTAAGCCAACCTGGTGTATTTATTGGAAATGATCAAATTTATAATGTTATTGTAACAGCTCACGCTTTTATTATAATTTTTTTTATAGTTATACCTATTATAATTGGAGGATTTGGAAATTGATTAGTTCCTTTAATATTAGGAGCTCCTGACATAGCATTCCCACGAATAAATAATATAAGTTTCTGAATACTTCCCCCTTCATTAACTCTACTACTTTCTAGTAGTTTAGTAGAAAATGGAGCTGGGACAGGATGAACAGTTTATCCTCCTCTTTCATCTGGAACTGCTCATGCTGGAGCTTCAGTTGATTTAGCTATTTTTTCTTTACACTTAGCAGGAATTTCTTCAATTTTAGGAGCTGTAAATTTTATTACTACAGTAATTAATATACGATCTTCAGGAATTACTCTTGATCGTATACCTTTATTTGTATGATCAGTTATTATTACCGCTGTTTTATTACTTTTATCATTACCAGTATTAGCTGGAGCTATTACTATATTATTAACAGATCGAAATCTTAATACTTCCTTTTTTGATCCTATTGGAGGAGGAGACCCTATTTTATATCAACATCTATTTTGATTTTTTGGACACCCCGAAGTTTATATTTTAATTTTACCAGGATTTGGTATAATTTCTCATATTATTACTCAAGAAAGAGGAAAAAAGGAAACTTTTGGTACTTTAGGAATAATTTATGCTATATTAGCAATTGGTTTATTAGGATTTATTGTATGAGCTCATCATATATTTACAGTAGGAATAGATGTTGATACTCGAGCCTATTTTACTTCAGCAACAATAATTATTGCTGTTCCAACAGGAATTAAAATTTTTAGTTGACTAGCAACCTTACATGGAACACAATTAAATTATACACCTGCTTTACTTTGATCTTTAGGATTTGTATTTTTATTTACTGTTGGTGGATTAACAGGAGTTGTTTTAGCTAATTCATCTCTTGATATTGTTCTTCATGATACATATTATGTTGTAGCTCATTTCCATTATGTATTATCAATAGGAGCAGTATTTGCTATTATAGCTGGATTTGTTCATTGATACCCTTTATTAACAGGTTTAGTAATAAACCCTACATGATTAAAAATTCAATTTACTATTATATTTATTGGAGTTAATTTAACATTTTTTCCTCAACATTTTTTAGGATTAGCTGGAATACCTCGACGTTATTCAGATTTCCCTGATAGTTATTTAACATGAAATATTGTTTCATCTTTAGGAAGAACAATTTCTTTATTTGCTATTGTATTTTTCTTATTTATTATTTGAGAAAGTATAATTTCACAACGAACTCCAGCATTCCCTATACAATTATCTTCATCTATTGAATGATATCATACTCTTCCACCTGCAGAACATACTTATGCAGAACTTCCATTATTATCATCTAATTTCTAATATGGCAGATTAGTGCAATGAATTTAAGCTTCATATATAAAGAATTTTATCTTTTATTAGAATTTACCAATGGCAACCTGAGCAAATTTAGGATTACAAAATAGTGCTTCTCCTTTAATAGAACAATTAAACTTTTTTCATGATCATACAATTTTAATTTTAATTATAATTACAGTATTAATTGCTTATGTAATATTTATATTATTTTTTAATAAATTTACAAATCGATATTTATTACATGGACAAACTATTGAAATTATTTGAACAATTTTACCTGCAATTATTCTTATATTTATTGCTTTCCCTTCTTTACGATTATTATATTTATTAGATGAAATTAATTCTCCTTTAATTACACTAAAAGCTATTGGTCATCAATGATATTGAAGCTATGAATATTCAAATTTTTTAAATTTAGAATTTGACTCATATATAATCCCCACAAATGAATTAGACTTAAATGGATTTCGATTATTAGATGTAGATAATCGAATTATTTTACCATTAAATAATCAAATTCGAATTTTAGTAACTGCAACAGATGTTTTACACTCATGAACAGTACCTTCGTTAGGAGTTAAAATTGATGCCACTCCTGGACGATTAAACCAAACTAATTTTTTAATTAACCAACCTGGACTTTTCTTTGGGCAATGTTCAGAAATTTGTGGAGCTAATCATAGTTTTATACCCATTGTTATTGAAAGAATTCCAATAAATTATTTTATTAAATGAGTTTCTTCCCAATTAAATTCATTAGATGACTGAAAGCAAGTACTGGTCTCTTAAACCATTATATAGTAAATTAGCACTTACTTCTAATGATAATAAAAAAATTTTTATATAATATTAAAAAATTAGTTTAACCAAAACATTAGTATGTCAAACTAAAAACATCAATCTTTTGATATTTTTTGATTCCACAAATAGCCCCTATTAGATGATTAACATTATTTTTAATTTTTTCTATTACATTAGTAATTTTTAATGTAAAAAATTATTTTTGTATTTTTTATTCATCAAATCAAACAGCCCAAAATTTAAATATTAAATCTTTTAAAATAAATTGAAAATGATAACAAATTTATTTTCTGTATTTGACCCTTCAACAACAATTTTTAATTTATCTTTAAATTGATTAAGAACATTTTTAGGATTATTAATTATTCCTACTTCATATTGATTAATACCTAACCGATTTCAAATTATTTGAAATAATATTTTATTAACATTACATAAAGAATTTAAGACATTATTAGGACCAAATGGCCATAATGGAAGAACTCTTATATTTATTTCATTATTTTCTTTAATTATATTTAATAATTTTTTAGGATTATTTCCTTATATTTTTACTAGAACAAGTCATTTAACATTAACTTTAACTTTAGCTTTTCCTTTATGATTAAGTTTTATATTATATGGATGAATTTATCATACACAACATATATTTGCTCATTTAGTACCTCAAGGAACTCCCCCCGTATTAATACCTTTTATAGTATGTATTGAAACAATTAGTAATGTAATTCGACCTGGAACTTTAGCTGTTCGATTAACAGCAAATATAATTGCTGGACATCTATTAATAACACTATTAGGTAATACCGGACCTATATCAACATCTTATATTATTTTATCATTAATTTTAATTACTCAAATTGCTCTTTTAGTTTTAGAATCTGCAGTTGCTATTATTCAATCTTATGTATTTGCTGTTTTAAGTACTCTTTACTCTAGTGAAGTAAACTAATGTCAACACATGCTAATCACCCCTTTCATTTAGTAGATTATAGTCCATGACCTTTAACAGGAGCAATTGGAGCAATAACAACAGTTACTGGTCTTGTTCAATGATTTCATCAATATGATATTACATTATTTACATTAGGAAATATTATTACTTTATTAACTATATACCAATGATGACGAGATATTTCTCGAGAAGGTACATTTCAAGGATTACATACTTTACCTGTAACATTAGGATTACGATGAGGAATAATTTTATTTATTGTTTCAGAAATCTTTTTTTTTATTTCTTTTTTTTGGGCTTTTTTTCATAGTAGCTTATCTCCAACAATTGAATTAGGAATAACTTGACCCCCTGTTGGAATTGTTGCTTTTAACCCTTTTCAAATTCCTTTATTAAATACTGCTATTTTATTAGCTTCAGGAGTTACAGTAACATGAGCACATCATAGTTTAATAGAAAATAATCATACTCAAGCAATACAAAGTTTATTTTTTACTGTGTTATTAGGGATTTATTTTTCTATTTTACAAGGATATGAATATATTGAAGCATCATTTACAATTGCTGATAGTGTATATGGATCAACATTTTTTATAGCAACAGGATTTCATGGTTTACATGTATTAATTGGAACATCATTTTTATTAGTATGTTTACTCCGCCATATTAATTATCATTTTTCAAAAAGTCATCATTTTGGTTTTGAAGCAGCTGCTTGATACTGACATTTTGTTGATGTAGTTTGATTATTCTTATATATTTCAATTTATTGATGAGGTAGATAATTTATAAAGTATATATTTGTATATATGACTTCCAATCATAAGGACTAAATAATTTTAGTATAAATAATTTTACTTTTATTAATTATAAGTTGTATTATTTTTATTATTACAATTATTGTAATAATATTAGCCACTTTTCTTTCAAAAAAAACAATTACTGATCGAGAAAAATGTTCCCCCTTTGAATGTGGATTTGATCCTATAAATTATTCTCGTTTACCTTTTTCTCTTCGATTTTTTTTAATTGCTATTATTTTTTTAATTTTTGATGTAGAAATTGCACTAATTTTACCAATAATTCTTATTATTAAATCTTCAAATTTATTAAATTGAGCAATTACTAGTTTATTTTTTATTTTCATTTTATTAATTGGTTTATATCATGAATGAAATCAAGGAGCTTTAGAATGAAATAACTAAATATGAAGCGATTTATTGCAATTAGTTTCGGCCTAATCTTAGGTGAAATTCACCCATATTTTAGGATAATAGTTAACTATAACATTTAATTTGCATTTAAAAAGTATTGATTTTATCAATTTATCTTATTAATTGAAACCAAAAAGAGGTATATTACTGTTAATAATATCATTGAATATTTATATTCCAATTAAATATAGAAATATAAATGGAATTAAACCATTAAAGATAAAAGTTAGCAGCTTTTTCTTGATCAACATATTTCTATTTATATAGTTTAAACAAAAACATTACATTTTCACTGTAAAAATAAAAATTTATTTTTTATAAATATTTAAAAATTACAATAATTTCCCTAACATCTTCAGTGTCATGCTCTAAATATAAGCTATTTAAATTTAAATTAAAAATATACTCATTAAAACTAAAACAATTACTCATAATAAATAACTTAATAAATAAATTTTTAAATTATTATTTTGAAATTCTTGAGTATATAAAGAATAAATTTTTATTTGATTATATAATATTTGTCCACCAAAAAATTCTCTTCATCCTTGATCAAAGCTTTTATATCTATATAATCCTAAATTTATTGGTAATTTAATAACACCTAAAGTTGAAATAGTAGGTATAAATCATATACTTCCAGCAAAATATCTTAAATTATAATTTATTAAAGATTTATTATAAAAAAATAATGAAATATTACTTATTAAATAACCTGAAATACCCCCTAAGATACAAACTACTAAAGTTAATATTTTTATATCAAAAGGTAAACAAATTATATCAGGATTAAAAAATATTAATCAATTTAATAAACTTCCCCCAATAATAGCTATAACTATTAAAAAAAAAATACTAAAACTTATTGTTCAACCTTTATCATTTAATATATTTAAAGAAGTTATATTAAAATCCCCTGTTATTGAGTAATAAACTAATCGAAAAGAATAACATACTGTTAATCCTGTAGAAAAAAAAAAAAGAAAAAAAGAAAAAAAATTAATATAAGATAATATAACAACTTCTAAAATTAAATCTTTTGAATAAAATCCTGCTAAAAAAGGTATTCCACATAAAGCTAAATTAGCAATATTAAAACAACTACATGTTAAAGGTATACTTATTCTTAATCCCCCTATAAAACGAATATCTTGTGCATTTTTTGTATTATGAATAATTACTCCTGCACATATAAATAATAAAGCTTTAAATAATGCATGTGTTAATAAATGAAAAAAAGCTAATTTATAAAATCCAATAGATAAAATTCTTATTATCAACCCTAATTGACTTAAAGTTGATAAAGCAATAATTTTTTTTAAATCAAATTCAAAATTAGCTCCTAATCCTGCTATAAATATAGTTAATCCAGAAATTAATAATAAAAATTGTCCTAAAAAAGACTCAGCTAACAAAATATTAAAACGAATTAATAAATAAACTCCAGCTGTAACTAAAGTTGATGAATGAACCAATGCAGAAACAGGAGTAGGAGCAGCTATAGCTGCAGGTAATCAAGAAGAAAAAGGAATTTGAGCTCTTTTAGTTATTGCAGCTAATATTACTAAACTTCCAATTACTAACATTTCAAAATTTTTACTTATTATATCTAAATAAAAAATATAATTTCAACTTCCATAGTTTAATATTCAAGCAATAGCTAATAGTAAGGCAACATCCCCAATTCGATTTGATAATGCTGTTAATATTCCTGCATTATAAGATTTTACATTTTGAAAATAAATAACTAAACAATAAGAAACCAATCCTAATCCATCTCAACCTAATAAAATTCTAATTAAATTTGGTCTAATAATCAATATTATTATAGATATAACAAATATTAAAACTAATAAAATAAATCGATTAACATTAAAATCTTCAGCCATATATTGATTACTATAAAAAATTACTAATGAAGAAATTAATAAAACAAAAGATATAAATATTAATCTTATTCAATCAAATAAAAATGTTATTACAATAGATATTCTATGTAAAGATACTACTTCCCATTCAATAAAATAAACTAAATCATTAAATAAAAATTTTAAACTAAAAAAAAATAATGAAATACTAATAAAAATTAAAACATAAAAACTATTTTTACAATAATTAACTAAATTATTCATGATCTAAAATGAAAATTTCATATCATTGACACCACAAATCAATATTTTTATTAAACTATTTAAATTAAATTCATAATATACATAAATTTCTTTTTATAATTAATAAATTTAAAGGTAATCAATGTAATATTAATAATAAATATTCTCGATTTACCCCTGAAGAAAAAAAATATGTTCCTGAATAAATCTTTCCATGTTGGCTATAAGCAAACAAATATAAAGTATAAGCAGCTCTAAAAAAAGATAATAAAGCTAAACTAATTATAGTTAATCATGATCAACTAACAATTCTATTTAATAAAGAAATTTCTCCTAATAAATTTAAAGTAGGAGGAGCTGCTATATTACCAGAGCATAATAAAAATCATCATAAAGATAATCTTGGTATAAAATTTAATATACCTTTATTAATTAATAATCTTCGTCTTCCTATTCGCTCATAAGAAATATTAGCTAAACAAAATAAACCAGAAGAACATAACCCATGAGCTAATATTAAAGTATAAGAACCTCTTAATCCTCAATAAGTTATTGTTAATAAACCACTTAAAACAATTCCTATATGAGCAACCGAAGAATAAGCAATTAAAGCCTTTAAATCTATCTGACGTAAACAAATTAAACTGACTAAAACTCCTCCAATTAAACTAATTCTAATTCAAACATAATTAAATTTTACCCCTATTACCTGTAATAGAGAAAAAACCCGTAATAATCCATATCCCCCTAATTTTAATAAAATTCCAGCTAAAATTATAGAACCAGAAACAGGAGCTTCAACATGAGCCTTCGGTAATCATAAATGAACTAAAAATATAGGTATTTTTACTAAAAAAGCAAATACTATACATAAATATAAAAACTCTAAATTATATAATTTACAATAATTTAAAAGAATAAAATTTATTGTAAAATCATTATTTTTAATATAAAAAATACCAATTAATAAAGGTAATGAGGCTAATAAAGTATAAAATAATAAATAAACCCCTGCTTGTAAACGTTCAGGCTGATAACCTCAACCTAAAATTAAAAATAAAGTAGGAATTAATCTACTTTCAAAAAATAAATAAAATATAAATAAACTTATTGAACTAAAAGTTAAAATTAATATTAATAATAAAAATAAAATTATAAACAAAAATAAATTTGTATAATTATTAAAACAAACTACTTTTTCTCTTGCTATTAATATTAAAGCACAAATTCAAAAACTTAATATAATTAATCCATATGAAACTATATCTACTCCAAAATAATAAGAAATATTACAAAAATAATATATAGAACTAACTTTAATTATAAATAAAAAAGCTCCTAAAAATAATAAATTTTGAACCATTCAATAAATATTTTTATAAAATATAAAAATATTTATAAATAAAATTATAAAAATAAATTTTAACATTGTAAAATTGAAAAACTTTGAAAATAATCATTACCATGAGTTCGAATTATTGATACTAAAATTGATAAACCTAATACTCCTTCACAAACACAAAATGTTAAAAAAAATATTCTAAAATATCCTTCATAACTTATAAAATTTAATATGAAAAATAATAATATAAATAATATTAAAACTATAAATTCTAAACTTAACAAAGTACATAATAAATGTTTTCGAGTCGAAATAAAAACAATACATCCAAATATAAATATAACAATTATAAAATAATATAATAAAAAATTTGACATTAATAATTTTGAGTTTTAATAGTTTAACAAAAACATTAGTCTTGTAAACTAAAAATAAAATTTTTTTTTTAAAACTTCAAGAAAAAAGAAATCTCTTTTTCACTAACTCCCAAAGTTAATATTTTAAATAAACTATTTCTTGATATTATAATAATAATTATATTTTTATGTTTTATTACTAGTTTTATTTTTATACAAATAAAACATCCTTTAGCTATAGGATTAATATTATTAATTCAAACTTTTTTAACTTGTTTAATAACAGGAATTTATGTAAAAACTTTTTGATTTTCTTATGTTTTATTTTTAATTTTTATAGGAGGAATATTAGTTTTATTTATTTATGTTACTTCTTTGTCTTCAAATGAAATATTTTCTATATCTTTTAAATTAACTTTTATTTCAATTATATTAATTTCTTTTTTTATAATTACATCATATTTATTTGATAATTCTTTAATAGAAAATTTTATTAAAAATAATGATAGAATTTCATTATTTAACATAAATAATATATTTTATGAAAATTATTTATCTTTAAATAAAATATATAACTTTCCAACAAATTTAATTACTCTATTATTAATCAATTATTTATTTTTAACTTTATTAGTAACTGTAAAAATTACTAAAAAAAATTATGGCCCTTTACGACCCATAAATTAATGAATAAACCATTACGAAAAAGTCACCCTTTATTTAAAATCGCAAATAATGCTTTAGTAGATTTACCAGCTCCTTCAAATATTTCTGCTTGATGAAATTTTGGTTCTTTATTAGGTCTTTGCTTAGTAATTCAAATTGTAACAGGATTATTTTTAGCTATACATTATACAGCTGATATTGAAACTGCTTTTAATAGAGTTAATCATATTTATCGAGATGTTAATAATGGATGATTCCTACGAATTTGTCATGCTAATGGAGCTTCTTTTTTTTTTGCTTGTTTATTTACTCATGTAGGACGAGGAGTTTATTATAATTCATATTTATATGTGCCTACATGAATAGTAGGAGTAATTATTTTATTTATAGTAATAGCAACAGGATTTTTAGGATATGTTCTTCCTTGAGGACAAATATCATTTTGAGGAGCCACAGTTATTACTAATTTATTATCAGCTGTTCCTTATTTAGGGACAGATTTAGTACAATGAATTTGAGGAGGATTTGCTGTTGATAATGCCACTTTAACACGATTTTTTACTTTTCATTTTGTATTACCTTTTATTATTGCTGCTTTAACTATAATTCATTTATTATTTTTACACCAAACAGGATCAAATAATCCTTTAGGATTAAATAGTAATGTAGATAAAATTCCTTTTCATCCTTATTTTATTTATAAGGATGTTGTAGGATTTATTATTTTTATTTGAATTTTAATTGGATTTATTTGAAAATTTAATTATTTATTAATAGATCCAGAAAACTTTATTCCTGCTAATCCTTTAGTAACTCCTGTTCATATTCAACCAGAATGATATTTTTTATTTGCTTATGCTATTTTACGATCAATTCCTAATAAATTAGGAGGAGTAATTGCTTTAGTTCTTTCTATTGCTATTTTAATAATTCTTCCTTTTACTCATGCTAGTAAATTTCAAGGATTACAATTTTATCCTTTAAATCAAATTTTATTTTGAAATATAGTAATTATTGCTTCATTATTAACTTGAATTGGAGCACGTCCAGTAGAAGATCCCTATGTTTTAACAGGACAAATTTTAACTGTTTTATATTTTTCTTATTTTTTAATTAACCCTTTATTATCTAAATTTTGAGATAAATTATTAAATTAATTAATAAGCTTTTATAGTATATGTCTTGAAAACATAAGAAAGAAGTAAAATCTTCTATTAATTTATACTAAAAAAAATTCATTAAAATAACATAGATAATACAATTAACTTTACCCCAATAAAAAAAAATAAATAATTTAAAGATATAGGTAAAAATCTTTTTCAAGCTAAATATATTAATTTATCATAACGAAATCGAGGTAAAGTCCCTCGAACTCAAATAAATAAAAAAGAAATAATAGTTAATTTAAAAAAAAATAATAAACTAAAAATATCTCTTCCTAAAAAAATTACACTAAATAATATTCTTATAAATAAAATTCTTGAATATTCTGCTAAAAAAATTAAAGCAAATCCTCCTCTTCTATATTCAACATTAAATCCTGAAACTAATTCAGATTCTCCTTCAGCAAAATCAAAAGGAGTACGATTTGTTTCTGCTAAACAAGAAGCAAATCAAACTAATCCTAAAGGAAAACAAAATATAATAAATCAAGTATATTTTTGAAATAAATAAAAATTTAAAAAATTATAATCTCCAATTAAAAAAATAAAACTTAATAAAATTAAAGCTAATCTTACTTCATAAGAAATAGTCTGAGCTACTGCCCGTAATCCTCCCAATAAAGCATAATTAGAATTAGATGATCATCCAGCTACTATAACTGTATAAACCCCTAAACTAGTAATACATAAAAAAAATAAAACACCTAAATTAAATGAATATAGCTTAATTAAATAAGGAATACATATTCAAATCAATAAAGATAAAAATAAAGAAAAAATAGGAGAAAAATAATAAAAAATATAATTAGATAACAAAGGATAAGTTTGTTCCTTAGTAAATAATTTCACAGCATCTCTAAAAGGCTGTAATAATCCTATAAAACCAACTTTATTTGGTCCTTTACGAATTTGGATATAACCTAAAACCTTTCGCTCTAATAAAGTTAAAAAAGCTACTCCTACTATTACACAAATTACTAATAATAAACTTCCAATTAATGATATTAACAAATCTATATAAAACAATACTATTTATAATTATTAAATTATATTTATAAATTCTAAATTTATTGCACTAATCTGCCAAAATAGTTATTAAATATTAATATAAATCATATTATTAAAATTGATATTTTTTATATTAGGTCCTTTCGTACTATAATATAATAATTTATTAAGGATAGAAACCAACCTGGCTTACGCCGGTTTGAACTCAGATCATGTAAGAATTCAAAGGTCGAACAGACCTAAACTTTAAACTTCTACACCTAAAAATAACTCTTAATCCAACATCGAGGTCGCAATCTTTTTTGTCGATATGAACTCTAAAAAAAAATTACGCTGTTATCCCTAAGGTAACTTAAATTTTTAATCAATAAAACTGGATCATTTATTCATATATTTATGTTAAAAAATTTTTAAAAGTTTTTTAAATTTTAATATCACCCCAATAAAATTTTTAATTAAAATATAAATTTTAAAATTCTTTTTAATTTATAAATAACAAAAATAAAGATCTATAGGGTCTTCTCGTCCTTTAATTTTATTTTAACTTTTTAATTAAAAAATAAAATTCTATATAATTTTAAAAAAGACAGTATATATCTCATTCAACCATTCATACAAGCCTCCAATTAAAAGACTAATGATTATGCTACCTTCGCACAGTCAAAATACTGCGGCCCTTTAATTATTATCAGTGGGCAGGTTAGACTTTAAATTAAATTCAAAAAGACATGTTTTTGATAAACAGGTGAATATATATTTTGCCGAATTCCTTATTTAAACCTTTCATAAATAATTATTTATAAAAATTTTATATACTAATTTTATCATAATTAATAAATTTATATAATTAAAATTTATATTTTAATAAATAATTTAATTTTATAATAAATAATCAAATTTTTAAAATAAATTATAACAAATTTATTAATAATAGCTATTTTTAAGCTTATATTTATTAAATAATTAATTTAAAATTTAAAAATTTATTTTAAAGCTAATCCCTTAAAATATTAATTTTATAAATTAAATTATTTGATAAATTAAATAATTCAAATTTATAAATCTAAATTAAATTTATTTCTTAAAAAACTAGATATATTTTAAAACGATTAACATTTCATTTCTAATTATATATTTAAAATAATTATTCAACAGTAACTTTTATATATAATTAAATCTTTAAAATTCGAGAAAAATTAATATAATAATTTATTATTTAATAAACCCTGATACACAAGGTACAATAAATTAAATTTTCTTTTAAAATAATAATTTTTCAAATTATTTCAATTTTCTTTTACAATACAAATTAATTATAATTAAAATTATTTTTTCTTTATAAAATACTAAAACTTAAAATTTTAAAATTATTTTTATTAAATAAATTAAATAAATAAATAAAATTAATAAATAAAATTTATATCAATTTAAATTGATTTGCACAAATTTCTTTTCAATGTAAATGAAATACTTTACTAATTAAGCTTTAAATTGTCTTTCTAGATACACTTTCCAGTACATCTACTATGTTACAACTTATCTTATTTTAAAAATAAGAACGATGGGCGATATGTGCATATTTTAGAGCTAAAATCATATAAATAATCTATTTTATATTACTTTCAAATCCACTTTCAATTCTTTATTTCAAAAAATTATCCATATTAAATAAATTTATTGTAATCCATCTCTACTTAAATATAAACTGCACCTTGACCTGACATATTATTTTATTAAATATTTAGAAAATTTTATCTTATAATATATTCTGATGACGGCGATATACAAATTTAACAAACTTAAGTAAGGTTCAATGTGGACTATCAATTACAGGACAGATTCCTCTGAATAGACTAAAATACCGCCAAATTTTTTAAATTTTAAGAATATAACTAATACTACTTTAGTATACTTATATTTATTTTTAATAATAGGGTATCTAATCCTAGTTTATTATAAAAAGTTTATAGCTTAAATTATTCTAAAATTAATAATAAATAAATTTAAAAATTTCACCTAATAAATTTATATTTATATTAAAAATTAATCAATTTAACTAATACTAAAAATTTTTATTTGTATTATTTGTATAACCGCGGTAGCTGGCACAAATTTTACCAATACTATATATTATTACTAATACAAAATTTCTTTTTATATTAATATTAATTACTGCGAATAAATAATAAATTAAATAATTTTTTAAAAATTAAATAAATTCTCACAAAAATTTACATGTAAAATAAAATAATAATAAAAATATTAACCAAAATAAAATAATTTATTTTATAATATTAAACAATAAATAATTTAATTAATATAATTAATTAAAATTTATATAAAATAATAAATAAATAAATAATTTTAATAATATAAAATATAATAAAGTTACATAAAAATTAGTATATTCCTCCCCAAAATCAAAAAAAACGTCCCCTATTTTTTTTGTATTAATATATTTATAAATATAATCCCCATTTTATATTTTTTTTATATATATATATATTATAATTATAATAAAATAATTATAAAAATAAAATATAATAATACTTAATTTATATATATGTATAATTAAATAATTAAATAATAAGTTATTTTTAATTTAATAATATTTAGTAACCTTCTTCTTTTTTTTTTTTTTTTTTTATTATATAAAATTTTATATTTATATATTTTTTTATTTATATATATATATATATTATAAATTTTTATATATATAACCTTATTTTTATAAACTATCAGTATATTTTGTAAATTCTTATATACTAATAATTTTTTTTTTAGGTTTATCTTAGGACCCTTAGGCTTATAGATACCTCACTGTTGTTTATAGTATATACCATAATTAATCCTTTTTTTCATTTATATTTAATATTATATATTTATATATATACATACATATATTTATAAATTTATATATTAATAAATGTTTATATTAAATATAAATATTTATATTATATAGCATTTTTTTTTGGACCATTCTTTTTAAAATGAGATAGAAAAAA